ATAGAAAAATGAAAGGGGGGTGCTCCATTTTCATTTTTTTTTATTCGTTTGTTTCCTCGATTGGATTCTGTTGTCAATACTAATATTGACAACAGTGTATCAAATAAATATAATCCGATCGTGAATAAATTGATCAATAGATTCACGTTAAATAGACTTTTTTACTTCATCAAATGGTAGATTCGTTGGATTTTTTGCGATACAAACAAGAAATTCTTTTTTGATTAAAGGGTAATTGATTGAATTGAAAAAGAAATGAAAAACGAAAATTATATATATATATATAATAATAATGTATAACTATAGTAGATAAAGAAGTGGTTTATCATTTTTTTATTTTTTGAGAAAATTTTTTGTTTTATCTGTTCATTTGTATGGTGAGAATCAATTCGCCTTCAACATTATTTGGTTTTTTTTCTATTTTTTTAGTCTAATATTTAGTCTAATAAAATATTAGACAATTTAATCTTTTATTTTTATTATTTTTATTGCGATTGGATATACACCCGCCCTATATTTCTAATTTGTATTGGGTTGCTAACTCAATGGTAGAGTACTCGGCTTTTAAGAGCGGCTCTATTTTTTACACATTTCTATGAAGCAATTGGTTCGTCCATACCATCGGTAGAGTTTGTAAAACCACGACTGATCCAGAAAGGAATGAATGGAAAAAGTAGCATGTCGTATCAATGAAGAATTCTAAAAAGATTTCATTTGGATCCGGCCCAAATTTTTGTTTGAATTATTGGCTTGGAACATAAAAATGGAGTTGGGTTTAATTAATAAAGGGATAGAGCTTGACGGTTCCAATTATAATAGAGAAACATAAAGTAACGAGCTTTCTTTCATTTTTTTGATTTGAATGATTATCCCATCTAATTGTACGTTAAAAAGAGGTTAGTGCTTGATGTGGGAAAAGTTTTTCCTGTGAATGGATTATTTGTTATGAGTCCTAACTATATAGCTATTTTCCATTATATTGGGGGGTAGCCATAAATGTGTAAAAGAAAGAGTATATTGATAAAGATATTTTTTTCCAAAATCAAAAGAGCGATTGAGTTGAAAAAAAAAAATAAAGGATTCCTAACTAGCTTGTTATCCTAAAACAAAAATTAGGTGGAAAAGCGATTAGAGAGAGTCCGTTGATGGATTTTACTCGTTTTCTAGGTATCTTATATATATAATATAGAATTCCTTGTTTTGACTGTATCGCACTATGTACCATTTGATAATCCAATGAATCTCTGATTCTTTGTTTGACCAAATAGACTTTTTAAATGGAGGAATATCAACCATATTTTGAACTCCATAGATCTTGCTACCAGGACATTCTATACCCACTTTTTTTTCGCGAGTATATTTATGGACTCGCTTATGGTCATGGGTCCTTTTTTGTAGAAAATTTAGGTTATAACAAAAAATTTAGTTTACTAATTGTAAAACGTTTAATTACTCGAATGTGTCAACAGACTCATTTGATCATTTTTGCTAAAGATTCTAAGCAAAAGACTTTTGGGGTTTATAACAATAATTTTTATTCTCAAATAATATTAGAAGGTTTTGTTGTCGTCGTGGAGATTCTATTTTCCCTACAATTATTTATCTCTTCCTTAAAGGAGTTAGAAATCGTAAAATCTTATAATAATTTGCGATCAATTCATTCTATTTTTCCCTTTTTAGAAGATAAATTTATATATTTAAATCATGAGTCAGATATACGAATACCCTATCCTATCCATCTGGAAATCTTGGTTCAAATCCTTCGATATTGGATAAAAGATGTCTCTTTCTTTCATTTATTAAGGTTGTTTTTTTATTACTATTGTAATTTGAATAGTCTTTTTACTCCAAAAAAATGGATTTCTACTTTTTTTTCAAAAAGTAATCCAAGATTTTTCTTGTTCTTATATAATTTATACGTCCGGGAATCTGAATCTATCTTTCTTTTTCTACGTAACAAATCCTCTCAGCTACGATTAAAAGATTTTCACGTTTTTTTTGAGCGAATTTTTTTCTATGAAAAAATAGAATATCTTGTAGAAGTATTTACGACGGATTTTTCATATACCTTATCATTCTTCAAGGATCCTTTCATCCATTATGTTAGATATCAAGGAAAATCCATTCTGGTTTCAAAGAAGACCCCTCTTTTGATAAATAAATGGAAATACTATTTTCTCTATTTATGGCAATGTCATTTTGATATTTGGTCTCAATCAGTAACGATCCATATAAACCAATCATCCCAGCATTCATTTCACTTTTTGGGCTATTTTTTAAGTATTCGGCTAAATATTTCAGTGGTACGAAGTCAAATGTTGCAAAATTCATTTCTAATCAAAATTTTTATAAAAAAGCTTGATACAATAGTTCCAATTTTTACTCTAATTAGATCATTGGCAAAAGAAAAATTTTGTAATGTATTGGGTCATCCCATTAGTAAGCCGGTTTGGGCCAATTTATCTGATTTTGATATTATTGACCGATTTTTGCGTATATG